AATAAATCATTGTTATCCGGGATTCATGGGAAAAAAAGAGCCATGCCGGTCCCTAGCTGGGCTCTTGTTCTGGTTGTATAAAAAAACAAACTACAAAAAAATGAAATAAATATTTATTTCATATATAATTAATATATAATAGAATAATGAATATAAATCAAATAGAAAACAAAAAATAGACGAAAATATCTTAAATTCAATAAGATATAAAGAAAGAAGGCTTTTTTTTCAAGACCTACTTTTTGTTCTTTTTGTTTATGCGATGTAACATAATAATTCCATTTTTTGAATTGGGGAGAGATGGCTGAGTGGACTAAAGCGTCGGATTGCTAATCCGGTGTACGAATTTTTGTACCGAGGGTTCGAATCCCTCTCTTTCCGTTGATTGATAATTTGGCATTTTTTTCTTTTGAACTTATGCAGCTTCTTTTTTTTTGTTTTCCTTCCTTGTTTATTTCATTTTTTTTTACTAGTTACAAATATAAAATAGATAAAAAACAAAAAAGATTTCAAAATCCAGCATAAGTGAGGAAAACACATAAAACAAAAAAGATTTTCTTATTCTTCACGTCCTGGATTACGTCCTGGATCATTAGATAAGAATCCGAAGATGAAAAGAGAAACAAAGAAAATCACTATCGTGTAAACAAATAGTTTTAGAGTAAGCATTACAAAATCTCCAAGATAATTAAAAAAAAAACGACAGAGAAAGAGAATAGATTCTCTTCTATTTCACATTATGTTTCCTTTTATACTAAGTTTATAACAAATAAAGTGATTTTGAGGAAATCAAAAAAAATTGGAAATGGATTTCTTAATGGAAAAAACGGAGATGGTCTGGATTTTTCTTGTCTATCCAAAAATTGCAATATGTGAATCCTTGATTCACACTGTAAGACTTATCTGATCTTTTAAAATGTTAAAATGTTCCATTTTTTTTTTTCGAATAAATTATGAATTTTTTTAGCACATTATTCAAATAAAAGATCTCATCGAAAACTTACAGCAGCTTGCCAAACAAAAGCTAAGAGAAAAAAGAATAGGGGTATTACTGGCATAATATCTACAATTGGATTCAAAAAAGCGTAAGCTTCAGGCAATTTCGCCAAGAAAAAACTACTGGAATAAAGGGCAGAGTGAATACAAATACAGACCAAGCTAAAGATATTAAGCATAACAAAAATGTTGTTCTTTAAGAAAAATGAATTGTATTTTTGCTTTTTTTGAATTCTAATTTTGATTTTATTATTGTATATTATTATATATTCTATATATTTGGATTTATTATACTTTTATATTCAGAATGCAACATTAAAGATAAAATATAAAGAATTATAAAGAAATATATTTTTTTATAAAGAATAGAATATATAATAATAAGATAGAAAAGAATTTGGAAAAGGGATAATAATAGAAATAATTCAAATATGGAATTCAGATTTATTATCATTTTTAGGAAGATTTATTATCGATATGAATATTCATAAATGAATAATAAAACTCAAAAAATGAATCCAAAATAGAAGAAATAAGATTTTCATACAATATCTTAATTGAATTCTATGTAATGATCAATAAATTCCGTTTCATTTGATATCTATGCATATCAAAATCCTAGCAACAAATTATTCTATAGAGAATAAGTTTAGAACTTGAATTGACGAACAACCAATAATAGTATTAGTGTCAAATCTAAAATGGGGCGTGGCCAAGTGGTAAGGCAACGGGTTTTGGTCCCGTTATTCGGAGGTTCGAATCCTGCCGTCCCAGCCGGATCCTCTTTTTTCCGGCTATAATCTAAATGGAGTAGTTTTTTAATATGTAGATGTAGATTCCTAAGCGATTCGATTTTTTTTGAATACCCACTCGCTCGTTATTATTATTCATTATTAATCCTAGTGATTGGATTTATATACATATTCTATATTTATATATTATATACGTATTCTATGTTAATAGAATTTTTTTATTGTATTGATAGTAAATAAATGACTATTGAAGGCGAAGATGACAAAGAAAAGATGTATATGATTTTGCATCAAATGACTACTCACCCATTCTATTTTTATGTAACTAGAGGAAAAGAATTCTATGAAAAAACGGTGGTTCAATTCAATGCTCTTTAATAGAGAGTTAGAATACAGGTGTGATTTAAGTAAATCACTAGATAGTTCGGGTCCTATTGAAAATGAAAATACCGATGTAAGTGAAGACCTCATCATTAAAAATGATGGTGTCGGGAACATGCGGAATTTCATATCGGATAAAAGTTTTTCAGTTAAGAATAGTAAAAGATTGGGTTATTCCATATATTCCTATTTTGCTATTGAAAATCACAGTTGGGAGATTGACATTGACAATGATCATTCTTTTCTAACTGAACCAGAACCGGAAAGTTTTTCCTCTAGTTATAAGAATTCTAGCTATTTGAAGAATGGCTCCAAGAATAATGATGATGATTACATGGATAATGATGATCATTACATGGATAATGATGAAGATGACATGGATGATGATGATTCCATCTATGATGATAAATCTAATTGGAATAATCACATGAATAGTTGCATTGAAAGTTATCTCGCTTCTCTAATCTATAGTGAGAGTGACAGTTTCGGATATAGTGACCAAGACAGTGAGTTTAGTGGTGAAGGCACGGATGATAGTGACCAATGGCAATACAATGACAGTGACAGTGAATTTAGTGGTGAAAGCACGAATGATAGTGACCAATGGCAATACAGTGACAGTGAATTTAGTGGTGAAGGCACGAATGATAGTGACCAATGGCAATGGCAATACAATGACAGTGACAGTGAGTTTAGTGGTGAAAGCACGAGCACGAGTACTAGTATAATAACTAGCACGAATGATAGTGACCAATACCAATGGCAATACAATGACAGTGACAGTGAATTTAGTGGCGAAAGCACGAATGATAGTGACCAATGGCAATGGCAATACAATGACAGTGACAGTGACAGTGAGTTTAGTGGTGAAAGCACGAATGATAGTGATTTTACAGAAGGAGAAGAAAGTTCTAATGATCCCGATGAGACTCCAAAATATAAGCATTTGTGGGTTGCATGCGAAGATTGTGATCTCTTAAATTATAAGAGATTTTTGAAAGAAAGAATGTATATTTGTGAACACTGTGGATATCATTTGAAAATGAGCAGTTCAGAGCGAATTGAACTTTTGATTGATCCAGGTACTTGGAATCCTATGTATGAAGACATGTTCTCTGTGGATCCCATTGAATTTCATTCGGAAGAGGACCCTTATCAAACTCGTCTTGATTCTTATCAAAAAAAGACAGGATTAACGGAAGCTGTTCAAACAGGCACAGGTCGACTAAACGGTATTCCTTTAGCAATTGGTATTATGGATTTTCAGTTTATAGGGGGTAGTATGGGATCCGTAGTGGGTGAAAAAATAACCCGGTTGGTCGAATATGCTACTCATCAATGTTTGCCTCTTATTATAGTATGTGCATCCGGAGGAGCACGTATGCAAGAAGGGAGTTTGAGCTTAATGCAGATGGCTAAAATCTCGTCTGCTTTATATGATTATCAAATCAATCGAAAGTTATTCTATGTACCGATACTTACATCTCCAACTACTGGTGGGGTGACAGCTAGTTTTGGCATGTTAGGAGATATCATTATTGCGGAACCAAACGCTTACATTGCATTTGCGGGGAAAAGGGTAATTGAACAAACGTTGAATATAGAAGTGCCCGAAGGTTCACAATCAGCTGAAGTTTTATTCGAAAAGGGCTTAGTGGATTCAATCGTACCACGGTTTCTTTTAAAGGAGGTTCTAACTGAGTTATTTAAGTTCCATGGTTTCTTTCCTTTGCCTCAACGTTTCTTTCCTTTGCCTCAACGTTTCTTTCCTTTGCCTCCAAATGAAAAATAAAGCAGACCTTCAAATTCTTTTTTTTTACGAAATTAGACAAGAGAAACATTATGTCCCTTTTCTTGTAGAAATAGAGGGCGAAATTCATCCAATGATTTAGTTCTACATTCCTTACTATTTAATAAATATCTTATTATGGATACTCAATATAGATAATAAACAAATATATAGAATATATATTTGTTTATTATCTATATTGAGTATATATGAATTTGGCTATACTTAGTCTAATTTTTTTAATAAACTTAGTATAAGTCTATATGAATTCTAGTGATTATAGACTATCTTTATTACAATATAAGAATAATCCAAATATAAAATTCATATAACAAAAATATGAATCTAATAATCAACAAAAAAGAACAGATACAAATCAAAGTCATGATTCTATTTGGTTTGCACAACCAACAAATTATTCAGATAGAAAATCGAGGTACCCATTTTATGATAAACTTACCTTCTGTTTTTGTGCCTTTAGTGGGCCTAGTATTTCCGGCAATTGCAATGGCTTCTTTATTTCTTTATGTTCAAAAAAACAAGATTTTTTAGATACGGGCAGTAGGGATAAAGTCAAATTTATTTCCTTTGTTATTCTGTTGCATTTTTTAATAACTCTTCCATATCCATAAAAATCCATAAAAAAAAAAACAAAAGAAAAGGAAAATACTAATATCAGCCTTAATAAGATTAGGAGGCTTTAATCTAACAATCAACAAAAAAGAACAGGTACAAATAGAAAATGGAGGTGCCCCTTTTATTTTATGATTATGGTAGATGTTTTTTTGCCTTTAGTGGGACTAGTATTAATTGTAACGGCTGGTGGGTTCATGGTCAACAAACACATTTTTGGGGGGTCAGGACACCTTATGCGTAGCTTCCAAGGACAAGAACACACATGGATTTACACTATACCCGGGGCCCGAAAACCAATCCATTTCTTCTGGGCTTCTTTCACTCTTTTAGGTTCATTAGGGGTTTTATTTATTTCAGCTTCCAGTTATTATGGTAGTCATTTTTTCAATTCGTCCGAATCTGTAGTTCCTTTTTTGCCACAAGGGGCCACACTTACTTTCTATGGAATCGCGGGTCTTTTTGTAAGTTTTCATTGGTGGATTCTCATTTTTTGGAATGTGGGTAGTGGTTATAATCTTTATGATAACCAAATTGGAATGGTGTGGCTTTGTCGTTACGGATTTCCTGGAGAAAATCGTTATATTCTTTCCCAAGTTCGTGTAGAAGATATTTTGGCCCTTCAATTTTATGCTAACCCAGAACCTCGTACGGGTGTCCTTTATATGTACACCAGAGAACAGGGGGCCATTCCCTTGACTCTTGTTGATGATTATTATGCGAGGACTCCACGCGCCAGCGTTTTCGAAACAGCTTCGGACTTGGCCGCATTCTTGGATGTACAATTGGAAATAATTGTATAAAAAAAATTTCGAAAAATAAACGCTTTCTTAGAGAAAGCGTTTATTTTTCGAAATTTATCCATTTAAAATGGATAGCTTTTGAAACAATATTTTTCTTCTTCATTCGAATTGGCAGTGGATTCTTTTGTTTTTGTTTTATTTTTTCCAAATTAAAGGAAAGAATTAACTTCCGAATTACAAATAATTACAAATAAAAAAACGAGAATAGCCATTTCTATGAATCAATTTGAAATGGGTATATAGGCTCTATTACTTGAAATAGAACTTATGCTTGATAGAAAGATTATTATCATATATAGTTGACAAATGAGATGAAGCTGAGTTCATTAAAGACAAAAAATGGCAAAAAAGAAAGCATTCATTCCCCTTCTATGTCTTACATCCATAGTCTTTTTGCCCTGGTGCATCTCTTTTACATTTAAAAAAAGTCTAGAATCTTGGGTTACTAATTGGTGGAATACTAAACAATCCGAAATTTTCTTGAATATCATTCAAGAAAAAAGTATTTTAAAGAAATTCATAGAGTTCGAGGAACTGTTCCTCTTGGATGAAATGCTAAAGGAATACCCGGAAACCCATTTACAAAACCTTCATATTGGAATCTACAACGAAACCATCCAATTGATCAAGACGCACAACCACGATCGTATCCATACGATTTTGCACTTCTCGACAAATATAATCTGTTTTCTTATTCTAAGTGGTTATTCTATTCTGGGTAATCAACAACTCATTATTCTTAACTCGTGGGTTCAAGAATTTCTATATAACTTAAGTGACACAATAAAAGCTTTTTCTATTCTTTTTTTAATTGATTTATGTATAGGATTCCATTCGACTCATGGTTGGGAACTAATGATTGGTTCTGTCTATAAAGATTTTGGATTTACTCAGAATGATCAGATTATATCGGGTCTTGTTTCGACTTTTCCAGTCATTTTAGATACCATTTTAAAATACTGGATTTTCCGTTATTTAAGTCGTGTATCTCCGTCACTTGTAGTGATTTATCATTCCATGAATGACTGAAAAAACGATCGACTGATCCAATTCTAAAGTTTGTTTTTTGTATAGAAAAGAGAAACATTCCAAATTTTACTTATTCTTTTTCTTTCTACTCGTATTCTTCCTATATTCTAGGAAAATAATTTCAGTAAATAGCAGAATCACGGATAGGGAACTATGTGAGTAACCTACCTAATCTTATTGTAGAAATTTTCAGGATCAATGACCATGCAAACTAGAAATGCTTTTTCTTGGATAAAGGAAGCGATTACTCGATCCATTTCCGTATTGCTCATGATATACATAATAATTCAAACACCCATTTCAAATGCATATCCGATTTTTGCCCAGCAGGGTTATGAAAATCCGCGAGAAGCAACCGGCCGTATTGTATGTGCCAATTGCCATTTAGCTAATAAGCCCGTAGATATTGAGGTTCCACAAACGGTACTTCCCGATACTGTATTTGAAGCAGTTGTTCGAATTCCTTATGATATGCAAGTGAAACAAGTTCTTGCTAATGGTAAAAAGGGGGCTTTGAATGTGGGGGCTGTTCTTATTTTACCGGAGGGTTTTGAATTGGCTCCTCTCGATCGCATTTCGCCCGAAATGAAAGAAAAGATAGGTAATCTGTCTTTTCAAAGCTATCGTCCTACAAAAAAAAATATTCTTGTGGCAGGCCCCGTCCCCGGTCAGAAATATAGTGAAATTACCTTTCCTATTCTTTCTCCAGATCCCGCTACTAAGAAAGATGTTTACTTCTTAAAATATCCTATATACGTAGGCGGGAACAGGGGAAGGGGTCAGATTTATCCCGACGGGAGCAAGAGTAATAATAATGTTTATAATGCGACAGCAACAGGTATAGTAAACAAAATTATACGAAAACAAAAGGGGGGATACGAAATAACGATAGTGGATGCATCGGATGGACGTGAAGTGATTGATATTCTACCTCCAGGACCAGAACTTCTTGTTTCAGAGGGTGAATCTATCAAACTGGACCAACCATTAACGAGTAATCCTAATGTGGGTGGATTTGGTCAGGGGGATGCAGAAATAGTGCTTCAAGACCCATTACGTGTCCAAGGTCTCTTGTTCTTCTTGGCGTCTATTATTTTGGCACAAATCTTTTTGGTTCTTAAAAAGAAACAATTTGAGAAGGTTCAATTGTCCGAAATGAATTTCTAGGTATGCAGATTTATCAACATCTTAAGTTTATAAAAGAACTTCATTTTTGTTGATAAATTATGTAATTATTCTGGATAATAAAAAAAACGATGTAAAGACCTTTACTTCTTTACTAGTTTTTTTCTACCATTACGAATAAGATACCCGATTCGATAATATCTGTATTTTGAAAATTCCTTGTACTGTAGAACTAGTCAGTCATAGTATATCTATTTTGTGTGAAGAAGACTGTTTTACTTTGTTTTTTTCAACTCCACAATCAATTAGAATCATATGATTATGTTACTGTTTTTCCATTTCAATGTCCTAGAATAGAAATATAGTAATGGTTTTCTATTGTAATAGAATTCAATTCGACTCGATACTAAACCGAAACAAAAAATAGGCAGAGAATATTGAGTAAAGTAGAAATATAAATGGGGAAAACGGGATTCTAGGATGGATTATTTGTCTTTTCCTAGAGTCCTATTTTTTCTTGCTTATGTCGAATTCGGCGAGCCCCAGATTTCATAGAATCGAATTGGATTGGCTGTCTTGTGTTTCTAAAAAATGGATAATCATCGGGTTCGGATTGATCTAAACCAGCTCATTATATATATGACTCACCATGCCAACTATAAAACAACTTATTAGAAACACAAGACAGCCAATCCGAAATGTCACAAAATCTCCCGCTCTTCGGGGATGCCCTCAGCGCCGAGGAACATGTACTAGGGTGTATGTGCGACTCGTTTAGATCATAGACTCAAAAAAGAAATTTTCCCAGTATCGGTAATTGTTTAAGATAATTTGAATGGAAGAATGCCATTCACACACACTATCTTAACTAAAAAAAATCTCTTCTATTAGTAAGAATTATATATCAAATTCTATTGTGTATAAAATTTATGGTTTCGATTGGTGCAAACTGAATCAACTTAATTTGCAATTTAAGATGAAAAAGACTTTCCCATTGGTAACAAATAGTTATCCATTAAGCGGGAAAAATCCGATTTCAAAGAAACAAAAATTATGCCCTAAATTTTGCAAGAACGGACTAAGAGGGTCAACTACCCAGCTAATTTTCGTACTTAAATACCGTTACTGTATAGCTAGATTTCTTTGTGAAAAACCTATTACTAGATATTTCATGGGTAGAGCCCATGAGTGTGAACTGTACAAGTTAACAATACCATTGATTGAATGAGGATTCAATGAAGGAAGGGGCTCCGGTGTATAGAAAGGACCTCACCGTTTAAAAAGTAATCATAGAAACGAAGGAACCCACCATTTCTTTGTCTATTTCTATTTAATTTACTATATTTTTGGAATACCTAGTATCAATACAAAATTTTATTTCTTAGAAAAAAATGGTGGTTGGGAAGGTTATAGTAGCAAAAGCCATTGGAATTTTTATTTTATACATTGGAAGAATCCATTTTTGTTATTAATAGACTAGGAAGGATAAAAGAATAACTGAAAGAAAAAAATCAAATAGTTATTCATAAAAGTCTGATTTATTCAATGACCAGAATTAAACGAGGATATATCGCTCGAAAACGGAGGACAAAAATGAGTTTCTTTACATCAAGTTTTCGCGGAGCTCATTCAAAACTTACTCGAACTATGTTACAACAGAGAATAAAAGCTTTGGTTTCGGCTCATCGAGATAGAGGTAGGAAAAAAAGGGATTTTCGTAGTTTGTGGATCAGTCGAATAAATGCAATAATTGGCCAGAATAAACAAAAAATATACTATATTTATAGTGATTTAATGTATAATATGTCCAAGAGGCAATTGCTTCTTAATCGTAAAATAGTTGCCCAAATAGCTATATTGAAAGGGGATTGTCTTTTTATGATTGCCAATGAGATCATAAAAAAATAAAAATTCCCCGGAGACTTAACTCCGGGAAGGTGGTAGAATAGAAGAGATTTATATGAGAAAATAGAATTCATATGACAAAGTTATCCAAATTAATAAACAACCACGCTCAAAAAAAATTGATTCTTCTTCACCTATTATCTTTTTTCTTACAACGGAACAACCCAAATTGGATTGTCGTAGTTTTCGAACAAAATATCAATCCACATTTCAATTGAGTTTAGATTCAAAATGGAATTCAATTGAAGAGTAACTCTATTTTTTTTTTTTTTTCAGAACAGTAGTTCTAGTGGTCGACTTCGACTCGCTTTTTTCATCTTTTTTTTTTCCATGATTATGATTAGCAAAAGAGAACGAATTAACAAAAGGTAACAAAGATAAAATACGAGCTTGTTTTATAGCAATCGTAATTAATCGTTGTTGTTTGAAGGTCAATCGATTCACGTGTCGAGATAATATTTTTCCCTGGTGACTAATCAATCGATAAAGTAAACTCATGTTTTTATAATCAATTCGATCCCCCGATTGGATCGGAGACAAACTCCTACGAAAAGATTGTTTGGATTTAAGAAAGAGTCGCTTAGATTTCTCCATGGTTTGTTTATTCCTATACCGAAAATCCAATTTCTTATAAAAAAGGATTTGTTTTATACTTATTATGTTTTATTTATATTCTTATTTTTTTTAATATATGTTTGTTATAGAATGAAATATATGCTATATAATGTTATATGTATATAATTTCATTATTTTATTATATAATGTTCTATATATAATTTAGATGTTATCTATCTAATTTATTTATACTCTAATTTTGAGAATATATCTTCTATTTCAAATATCCTATCTTGTAAGGGTGACACATAAGCGATCCTTTATTTCTCTATTTCTTTATCTCTGCGTGAATCATATGTTTGCAACAAAAGGGACAGAATTTTCTCAATTCCAATCGACTAGGTGTATTGTGTCGATTCTTTTGAGTAATATATCTAGAAATACCTCTTGATTCCTTATTAACACTCTTTTGATCACAACTGGTACATTCCAAAATAACAGTTATTCGTTTATCTTTACCCTTAGCCATGAACCTCCTTTGGTTTTTTGATTCACTTAACTCTTCGATTTTTAGATTTGAAGCGAAGAATAAAAAAGGAACGAAAAAAAGTATAAGTTGATAATTCAAAATCAAATTATGAAAGATTTTGTTCCAATTAATTTTATATAGTACAGTAAGAATTCAGTAATACAATGATTTCGCACTATATCGCAGTACAGTATTTCATTTTTCATTTAAGTATCTTGGATGATATTATTGTCCCCGCCCTAGCATTCCAATTCCATTTCTGGTATTACTCTATTATTAATAGCAATGGAATTGAATTATGGGAAAAATTCTAAGTTTCAGTGAGACCAAATACACCTTTCTTCTTTCTCTTTTTTTCGAATTAGAATAAGTTCGAAGAAAAAGAAATAAAGAAGAAGGAATTAATCACAGATATTGGATTGGATCTCTAATCTTCGTCACACCTTCCCGTGCCAAGAACTAGAATGAAAAAAAGGGGAATATCAATGCATCCGGGAATAAACGATTGATTTCTATCAAGAGACCCGCTAAAATCCCGAACCATAGAGTACTTGCCACCGGTGCCACAGAGAGATATGTTTTTAGATCTCGCATTTCAAATCCTCCTTCGTTTTTCTTGTAATTTGTAATATATAATTACATATAGGAATATGATCAAATGGTAATTTTAAAAATAATCACTTGCATTTGTCGGGGAAATTCCCAATTCAAATTGGATTGTACAACAATTCATTAGATATTTTATTTATTTTCTATTTTATTTAGATATATATTATTCTATATAATATTATTCTTAATAATATATAAATATAATATTATAATAACTATAATTATATTATTCTCTTTTTCATATTTTTGGATATTCTTTGTTCGTATTATTATACTCTATATAGTCTCTTTATTTAATTAAATATTATTTAGAAATACCATTTTTTTCTTTTTTCATATTCGATATTATAGGAGATGAGAAAGTAAAAAAAAAAATGGCAGGAGGATTTGAAATATATAACAGAAAAATGTGGAAAACAAGACAAAGATGCTTTACAATGAGACTGGAAACCAATGGAAAGGGATGTAGCGCAGCCGGGTAGCGCGTTTGTTTTGGGTACAAAATGTCACAGGTTCAAATCCTGTCATTCCTATCTCTAACTATTAGTTATCATATGAGCGAGCAGTAAAAAGAGATCAATTGAGACCGATTCAAATTGGACATACATACTCAATACCAATCGTTATCCATAGTTAACGATTGGTATTGAGTATGTATATGCATGCAAGATGTATTGGCATCACAGAAAATAAAAATATTTCTGAAAATAAAGCGCTCTTAGTTCAGTTCGGTAGAACGCGGGTCTCCAAAACCCGATGTCGTAGGTTCAAATCCTACAGAGCGTGATTCCATTCTTGTTCCATTGAGAATGACACGGAAAGAAAAGAGTGGCATAACAGTTTAATCTAAAGTCTGAATTGGATCTCCTTTGAAGGAGGATTAAAACAAACGGAGGTCAATAAACAAAAGAGATCTTACTTAATCAAAGATCCAACTGATCACCACGTCTGTATTGTAAATATGCCGTTACAAATAATCCAGCCAAAGTAATAGGAATTAGACCTAACACGATTCCAAATAGAAAAACTTCAATCATTTGAATTTGTTTGAAAGGAAAAAAGGGAGGGTAATATCTATCCTTAAATATGAATCCGTATTTACCGTGAGTCTCAATCACCAAGAATTGGTGATTGACATATGTGGAATATCTAGAATATTCCGAAATTTCCAATTCATCTCCAAATTAAAAATCAAAATCAAATAAGTCGTATCTTATTCAGACTGATAAAAAGACCTGCGGTTATAGTTAAAACTGCTAGTAGAAAACCGAAATAACTGGTTAGAGTGAGCATAAGGAAATGAAATAGGTTCTTTTTATACATATGTTTATAAAGCACTTTCCTAAGTTTCCATTTTTGAGATCAAAAAAGGAAATAATCAAAAAATAGCACTT